CTATGGTTCGGATCTTTAGCAGGCCTATTGATAGAAATCAATCGTTTTTTCCCGGATGCGTTGACATTCCCCTTTTTTTCTTTTTAGTTATTGACATGGGAGGGGGGTAAGGAAGATTAGGGAGAGAATTCACTATCTGTGACTAATCCTTCTTCCCCTCCTTTCTCTTTTTTATTCGCAAATAAAAAAGTGGATTCACTTTCAGTCAAAAAAAAGCGGGAATGAAAAGATCGGTTTAGGGAAACGGTCTTATACAAGATACTTGATTGAAATATTCTACTGTGATTCGAAATCTATTTATAAATATTTGGATTCCTTTTTTGATTCCTTAGAGTTTATTTACTATTTCTTTATTACTTACAACGAAATCTTTTTTCTTGTATTTTGTATTATAAATTCCTTTTTGTCCTTTCTCTTCGCTTCCGGTCGAAAATATAAGAGTAATAACAAATACAAAGGAGGTTCATGGCCAAGGGTAAAGATGTTCGAGTTAGAGTTATTTTGGAATGTACTAGTTGTGTCCGAAAGAATCTTAATAAAAAATCAAGGGGTATTTCCAGATATATTACTCAAAAGAATCGACACAATACGCCTAGTCGATTGGAATTAAGAAAATTTTGTCCCTATTGTCATAAACATACAATTCATGGAGAAATAAAAAAATAAATCAAATAGAACGAAGGCTTATCTATGAAGGAACAAGACAAAAGAACATACATTCTTGATAGAGATTTCTATATCTAGATATAATTTATATATATATACATATATTTATATTAGATATATGTTATCTCTAATTAATAGATCTAGATATCGATAGAAATAGAATATAGATTATTAGATATCTTTATCTATAAATAATTTAAATTAGATAAAAATCAAAAAATTGAATATTTAGTCGAAAGATAAATAATAAAAAGATTATTATTCTATATATTATATAGATAGATAGAAATAGAAAATATCTTCTAAATAAGCCCTGTATGTAAGTTAATATATAAAATATAAATAAAAAAAATCCTATTTGGTAAAAAAAAGAATTCGAATTAATAAAAATGAATCATAACATAATAAATAGGATTTGCGTTACGTTATAAGTATAATTAGCATATTCGAATTCTATTTATTAGAAAGACAAATCAATATAATATAAAATAAAGAATAAAAAAGAAACTAAAAAACCATGGATAAATCCAAGCGACCCTTTCTTAAATCTAAGCGATCATTTCGCAGACGTTTGCCCCCGATTGGATCGGGGGATCAAATTGATTATAGAAACATGAGTTTAATTAGTCGATTTATTAGTGAACAAGGAAAAATATTATCTAGGCGAGTGAATAGATTGACCTTGAAACAACAACGATTAATTACTATTGCTATAAAACAAGCTCGTATTTTATCTTCGTTACCTTTTCTTAATAATGAAAAACAATTTGAAAGAGCCGAGTCGATCGCTAGAACTACGGGTTTTAGAACCAAAATGAAATAGGCTTACTCTTTATTAAATTGAATCCAAATTCTAATCGGAACTCCAACCCAGATGGATGTTTTTTTCGAAATCGCAAAATCCTAGAATCCTGTCGTGTTGTAAAAAAAAATCATGGAGAATCAATATTTTTTTTATTGAATTAATGAATTCAATGGGCTCTGACTAAATTCTCGTATTTTATTAGACTATTTTCTACTTTATATTCCCGGAGTTCATTCTCCGGGGAACTTTTTTAAATCATTTCGGGGGATTCTTTCCAATCTTCTTTTTTTAGGATCTCATTGGAAATCATATGAAGACATTTATTATTTAATATAGCTATTTGTGCAAGTATTTTACGATTAAGAAGCAACTTTCTCTTGTACAGATCATTTATAAATATACTATACTTATAGTATATATCCTTTTCGCGAATTACTGCGTTTATCCGAGTGATCCACAAACGACGAAAATCTCGCTTTTGCCGATTTCTATCCCGATGAGCCGAAACCAAAGCTCTTATTTTCTGTTGAACAATAGTTCGAGTAAGTCTTGAATGAGCCCCCTGAAAGCTTGATGCAAATAAACGAATTTTTTTTCTACGTCTTCGAGCTATATATCCGCGTTTAACTCTGGTCATTTAATAAATTAAACTTTTATGAATAACTAATCGATTTTTTTTTTGTGAGTTATTCTTTTCTCCGTTCCTGGTCTATGAATAACAAAACTTATTTTTCCAATGTATAAAAAAAAATTCCAATGGCTTTTGCTACTATAACCTTCCTGGCCACAATTTTTTCTTTTTCTAGGCTCAAAACGAAAAATTTCATTGATATTAGGTGTCAGATGAATAAATAAATAGTGGGTTCCTTCGTTTCTATGGTTACTTATTAAACGGTGAGGTCCTCTCTATACACCGGAGCTCTTTACTTCATTTGGTCAATCTTATTGGTAACTTGTACAGTTCAAACTCTTTGGCTCTACCCATGAATTATCTAGTAATAGGTCTTTCACAATGAGATCTCCCTATACAGTAACGGTATTTCATTTTGAAGGTTAGCTCTGGATAGCTGACCCTGTTAGTCCGTTTTGTTTTGCAAGAATGGGAGCATAATATTTTTGTTTGACAAAGAAATAGGATTTATCCCGCTTAATGGATAACATTTGCTACCAATGGGATATTGCTTCTTATCTTAAATGGAGCTGATTGGATTTACACCAAGAGAAACCATAAATTTCATACCCAATAGCCAATAAATGATAGATTTTTTTTAGATAGTGATTGGAGTTCTTCCATTTTATCTTATTCATTGGGTATTGATTATTGAGACTGAAAAATTATTTGTTTTTTGTTCCAGCTCATAATCTGAACGAGTCACACATACACCCTAGTACATGTTCCTCGACGCTGAGGACACCCCCGCAGGGCGGGGGATTTCGTTACATTTCGGATTGGCTGTCTTGCGTTTCTAATAAGTTGTTTAATAGTTGGCATGCTGAATTATTTATTACATAATGGACTGGTTTAGATCAATCCTAACCAGATGATTATGAATCATATCGAATTAATTTAATATTTTTTAGAATATGAAACCCAGTATAAGAAAAAAAACTCTCAACTTAAATCGTGGATTTAACCATTTTCATTGTTATTCAACCGCTACAAGATCGACAATTCCATGAGCTTGGGCTTCTGTTGCTGACATGAAAATATCCCTTTCCATATCTTCGGATACAACCCATAAAGGTTTGCCCGTTCTTTGTACATAAACCCTTGTGAGGGTTTCGCGTAGTTTCAATAGTTCTTCCGCTTCCAGGACAAATTCTCCTGTTTGTGCCTCATAAAAAGAACTAGCAGGTTGATGAATCATTACCCTGATGTATAGAACATAAAAACGATTCTTTTCTCTTCGCCTCATTATCCATGCGAGAGAAAAGCAAAAGAAAAAAGGATATAATTGAGCAACCGTACGTGCATATCATATTTTGCGCATTGCATACGGCTCTACAATGGGATTTACTTTTCTCTTCCATTTAGGTAAGAGCAAAGTAGGATCGATCAGATCCAGATTAAGTAAATTATCCAATTACCACCCTTCTTTTTTTTGTAGGAATTCAAAAATACTATGATGGCTCCGTTGCTTTATCTATTAATCTCGTATGTAATTCAGCAATCCCAAAGTTTCTTTTTGATCCGAAAACAAAGAAGAAAAAAGAATTTTGTTTTACTCTTTCAAACATAAATTGAAAAGGAAGAGCCTTTTGGTATGAAAACAAAAAGTTTGTGACGCTGAAACGGACTCCTGATAAATCAAATCAGAAATACCCTTTAATCTCATACTACTCTCTCGATACATAATCTAATTTTTAGAAAAAAAAAAATACAAAATTTTATCATATCGAATTCAAAGTGCCATGCTATTATTACTTAATATTCATTTCATATTTTATATGGCGAAGCGAAGGCATAGTCTTATTTTTTTTCTCAAATAAAAAACTCATTGGCGCCAAGCGTGAGGGAATGCTAAACGTTTGGTAATTTCTCCTCCGACCAGAATAAAAGATCCCATTGAAGCGGCTAATCCCATGCATATTGTATGTACATCGGGTCGCACAAATTGCATAGTATCATAAATAGCTACTCCAGGTATTACCCATCCGCCAGGAGAATTTATAAACAAATACAAATCCTCGGTATCATCCTCGATACTGAGATATACCATAAGACCAATAAGTTGATTTGAGATCTCGCTATCAACCTCTTGGCCTAAAAAAAGTAATCTTTCTCGATAAAGTCGGTTGATTAGGGTTAATTCTTATCCCTTAAGAACCGTACATGCATCTTTTGATGCATACGGTTCAAAATCAAATGTTAAAATGAAAAAAATCAATGTGTAGATTCCGGCCCTCTTTCTTTTTTCATAGCAGTTCTTTCTATTTATAACTTTTAATGATAATGAAAGGGCTTTTTATTCTATTTTTAAATCCTAGTAATAATAAATAGTATAATAAAAAAGAATTCACTAAACTTATCGAACTAACTTCTCATTGATGTAGTTTTTCATCGAGATCAAATCCAAATCTCGAGGTCATTTTCTTGTTCTTGAATGGGCCTATTTAATTCTTTTAGGTTTTTGCTCTACTCCGGGTAAAAATGGGACCGATTTCGATTTGTACATATAGGACAAATACTTCTAATACCACCTTTTTACTCTTGAATTCATTGCACGTTTTTCAGCCAAATTTAGTATTTAACGTATTCATCATCTTTTTTTATTGGAATGATTCAGGTTTAGATCTTTACTTATATCTATTCTCTTTATAATTTCAATAGTAATAATAAAGAATTTAGCCTATAAGCAATAATCATTGATATATTTATTATTAATTGGGATTTTTAAAAACGGAGCCTGGATACTTCAATTTATTGGTCCAACCAAGCCAACCATAAATTATTCTAATTTTAGAATATGAATTCCCCTAAAATTCAAAAATGAATCTGATTGCACTTCACGCTCCAAATTTTTCATGATTCAATCTATCTTTTTTGGGCGAAGGGAAGGATATCTCGATCGGGAGAGAGAACGGGGAAATCCCATATGACCCAATCGATCTGACAAGTCGCACTATACGTCAACCCAAGATGCATCTTCCTCTCCAGGACTTCGGAAGGGTACTTTTGGAACACCAATAGGCATTAACTAAAATAAAAAATAATTAAGTACTCTATTTCACTTTGATGTGGAAACGTAATAAAGAATTAATAAAGAATGGGGTTATTGTCTTCATAATATCAACCTTTATGAGATTTTTTGAATCGATTCGAAAAGTTCATAAAAGGAGACAAAATGAATAAAAGAAAATTTTTACGAATATAACTTTCTAATGATGAACAAGTATGAAAGCCTTAACTCATATAAAATAGTATCAACCTCCCCATTGCGTATTGGTACTTATCGGGTATAGAATAGATCTGCTTCTCTTTCTTCCTACAAATAGAAATTTTCCATTATTACCAACAGAATAGAATTCAGATTAATCATTGTTCCATGGGTTATTTCGGAACAAAGGTTCATTCCATAGCCAGAATTTTTTCCAATGCAATGCAATAAAGTTACATAGTGTCTATTTTTCTTTGATAAAGGGGTATTTACATGGGTTTGCCTTGGTATCGTGTTCATACTGTTGTATTGAATGATCCTGGTCGGTTGATTTCTGTCCATATAATGCATACAGCTTTGGTTGCTGGTTGGGCCGGTTCGATGGCTCTATATGAGTTAGCAGTTTTTGATCCCTCTGATCCCGTTCTTGATCCAATGTGGAGACAGGGTATGTTTGTTATACCTTTCATGACTCGTTTAGGAATAACCAATTCATGGGGCGGTTGGAGTATTACAGGAGGGACTATAACAGATCCTGGTATTTGGAGTTACGAAGGTGTAGCCGGAGCACATATTGTGTTTTCTGGTTTGTGCTTTTTGGCAGCTATTTGGCATTGGGTTTATTGGGACTTAGAAATCTTTTCTGATGAACGTACAGGAAAACCTTCTTTGGATTTGCCTAAGATTTTTGGAATTCATCTATTTCTTTCTGGGGTAGCTTGTTTTGGTTTTGGCGCGTTTCATGTAACAGGCTTGTATGGTCCTGGAATATGGGTGTCCGATCCTTATGGATTAACCGGAAAAGTACAATCTGTAAATCCAGCATGGGGTGTAGAAGGTTTTGATCCTTTTGTTCCGGGGGGAATCGCCTCTCATCATATTGCAGCAGGCACATTGGGTATATTAGCAGGCCTATTCCATCTTAGTGTCCGTCCGCCCCAACGTCTATATAAAGGCTTACGTATGGGCAATATTGAAACTGTCCTTTCCAGCAGTATCGCTGCTGTCTTTTTTGCAGCTTTTGTTGTTGCCGGAACTATGTGGTATGGTTCCGCAACTACCCCGATCGAATTATTTGGTCCCACTCGTTATCAATGGGATCAGGGATACTTTCAGCAAGAAATATATCGAAGAGTTAGTGCTGGACTAGGCGAAAATCAAAGTTTATCAGAAGCTTGGGCTAAAATTCCTGAAAAATTAGCGTTTTATGATTATATTGGGAATAATCCGGCAAAAGGAGGATTATTCAGAGCGGGTTCAATGGATAACGGAGATGGAATAGCTGTTGGATGGTTAGGACACCCTATATTTCGAGATAAAGAAGGGCGCGAACTCTTTGTACGTCGTATGCCTACCTTTTTTGAAACATTTCCTGTTGTTTTGATAGATGGAGACGGAATTGTTCGAGCCGACGTTCCTTTTAGAAGAGCCGAATCAAAGTATAGCGTGGAACAAGTAGGTGTAACTGTTGAGTTCTATGGTGGCGAACTCAATGGGGTCAGTTATAGTGATCCTGCTACTGTGAAAAAATATGCTAGACGTGCTCAATTGGGTGAAATTTTTGAATTAGATCGTGCTACTTTGAAATCTGATGGTGTTTTTCGTAGTAGTCCAAGGGGTTGGTTTACTTTTGGACATGCTTCCTTTGCCCTACTCTTCTTCTTCGGACACATCTGGCATGGATCTAGAACCTTGTTCAGAGATGTTTTTGCCGGTATTGACCCAGATTTGGATGCTCAAGTAGAATTTGGAGCATTCCAAAAACTTGGAGATCCAACTACAAGAAGACAAACAGTCTGATACTGATACAACATTGCTTTCGTATTTTTCGCCTTTTTTTCATTTTTGAATTTTACCTCGGATACCTGATCAATTTTGATTTGAATCAGTGCCTTTTTTTTTATTGGGTAGATAATCTCATATAAACAGGTATGGAAGCTATAATTGTAAACCACGACGAATATATGGAAGCATTGGTTTATACATTTCTATTAGTCTCAACTCTAGGGATAATCTTTTTCGCTATTTTTTTTCGAGAACCGCCGAAAGTTCCAACTAAAAAGATGAAATGATTTTTCATTATTTCCATTGAATTGAAGTAATGAGCCTGCCAATGTTGATAGGCTCATTACTTTAACTAATCCCCGTGTT